AATTACTTTATTTATCTACCACAAAATAAGCCTTTTCAAACCTACAACACTACTTCATCAATCAATGGTAAAACACCCTGGGAGAAACCCCTTCCAAGCCAATTGGCATAAAAGAGTGATTAACACCACAAATCTCACTGCACTGTCCATACAGCACACCAGACCTCGCTAAATGAATTGCTAACTGATTAATGCGCCCAGGAACAGCATCAGCTTTTACCCCTACCGCGGGCAAAGCCCAAGCGTGAACCACATCAGCGGACCTAACGAGAACCCGACTATCCACACCGTAAGGCAACACACAACGATTATCAACCTCCAGCAAACGATAACCACCATCATCAATTTCAGAAACCCCTAACATATATGAATCAAATCTAACCAACTCTCCTCCATCATTGTATTCGTACCTTCAATACCACTGATGCCCAATTGCCTTTATTCTAACAACAGGCCCACCAACCTCATCTAACAAGTACAACAACCGTACAGACGGAACAGCCAAAATCAGCAGAAGCAACCCTGGAATCACAGTCCAAGCCCCCTCAAGCCTCTGCGCCTCTATAACAAAACGAGAAGATAGATTGCTCTTCAATAGACACACCATCATATAACCGACAAAAGAAGACACCAACACCAGAACAAACATAGCATGGTCATGAAAAAAAGACAACTCAAAACCTAACCAACCGAATCTGTCCTGAAACCCCAATTGACCTCAAAAGCTCATTCAGACCTATAAATCTACCATACCACACTACCTCTCCCACTCTAACGAACCCTCACGCCACTCATGAACAACACCCAGAAACAAAATAACCAAAAATAATACTAATACAGAATAACCCACAAATAACATCCAATCTCCCCCAATCCCCATGACAGCCGGAAACAACAAGACAATTTCGACATCAAAAACCACAAAAATAACAGCAAGTAAAAAAAACCGCAAAGAAAAAGGTACACGAGAAGACCCAATAGGGTCAAAACCGCACTCAAATGGCCTAGACTTTTCACGACCATTAAAGGCGGAAATCCCCAACACTAACCCCAAAAAGAGAAGGACTAAACCCAGTATAACAGAAACAAATACCCTAACCATTACTTTTTCCATCTTCTCGTTCGTTTACAACGAACAAAAACAAACAGCATTGATAAACTACAACGAAAAGGCACAACTATCAACAGAACCACAATCTGCCATTTTTAACTTAAACTACTTCGTCGCTCTAAACTTTTTTTATCATTAAAATTCCATTTATTATTTTAACAAGAACCTGTAATAACTAAAATTTAAGTAGAGGAAAAAAAAGAACCAACCTCCTCTTCTTATAATATCTTCACAAGTTCTGTACTTTAACAAAAAGATTTGATTTGCAATTAAAAATTGAGTAACTTACTCCAGAACTGCGTATCAAGTCCCAATATACCAAAGAAGGGCCTCGGAGAATCTCTGCCTTGAAAACAGAAAGAAAACGTTCGACTCGCTTACCCTTCTTTATTACGCAAGGGAAGTAGCTGAGCTAATACATGGCTTCTAACTATGTAAAGAGAGGTCTAATTCCTTTCACCTCCCTACAACACCCAATCATATAACAAAGGCACCGACAAACTATTTACCACACTTAAAATTTGGCATTGGTTAACGAACCTCTTGCCTATCCGAAAAACACCGAGCATCTTTCAACGCCTCCGCAATTACCCATTAAAACATAAACCCCTTTGAACGCTAATCACTGTTAGCACCCTAGCATTAATAACAATGATACTTCTCACCAGGGCAAGCGTCAATGATCTAACACCCATAAACCCCACAAAACCGCTAACCATAAACACCACCGAACTACAACCCAGCTGTGTTATAACCACAAGTAAACAAGAACCCAGCGCCTACGAACCAAAAAAGAGCAAAGCGTCCACAGATCTTGTTACCGATAAAGAACCATCTCCTCAAGATAAATAGCCTAAAATTCGCAAATGAAATCCCCACACAAACTTTTATTTATATTTTTGATAACAACAAGCACAGTGATAGTCCTATCTTCATCAAACTGGTTAACAACATGAATAGGCTTAGAGATCAACATGCTAGGCTTTATCCCACTCATATATCACAAAATTACAGCCAACGAATCAGAGACAGTAGTAAAATACCTAGTTCCCCAATCACTGGGGTCCACAATCTTCATTGTGGGGGCCTTAATCTCATATCACTTTAACAGCATACAAATTCTAATACCAATCGCCATATGCTTAAAGTTAGGTGCAGCACCACTGCATTTATGGTTCCCCGCAGTGATATCTGGCTTATCACTGACACCCGCCTTTACCCTTCTAACCTGGCAAAAAATTGCCCCAATCTTCGCTATTAGCTCAATAGACCCATCCTTAATAGCGAGAATCCTACCTATCGCTGGCATTAGAGCACTATGAGGTGGAATTGGCGGCCTAAATCAAACAGACGTCCGATTATTACTTAGTTACTCGTCAATTGCACACACAGGATGAATATTAGCTAGAATTACCGCTCCAGCGGCGGTATTAACATTGTACTTAACAATATATATCTTAATTAACATCTCACTGTTCACCGCTCTAACTCAAAACAGAGTAAAAATACATAAACAACTATTGCCAGGTTCCCAAAAACCTTACGAGTCCTTCTTACTAGCTATCACAATCTTATCCTTAGGTGGCTTACCCCCGCTAACTGGGTTCGCCATAAAACTACTGGTATTAATATTTGCACAAGCCAAAACCATTATCTTAGTAAGCTTAATCTCAGGAGCTATCTTAAGACTTTACTACTACCTGTCTTTAACCTTTTCACCGCTACTAAGACTTCACAAAATACCAATCTCCCAATTTAAGCTAATAACCAGCACGTCAATCTCATTCCTCCTTTCACAAATTATGCCTCTTTCCCTTTTATTTTTCTTTTTTTAACATTTAGTAAACAAAACTTTCAAGCTAAAGAGACATCTTAAAACTTAAACAACTCCTAACTAATAGGGTAAGCTAAACAAGCTATTGGGCTCATAACTCAAAAATAGATATAACTCTTCCTATTAAACACCACCCTAAGAGGTTTAAGTTAAAAAAACTAATAGCCTTCAAAGCTTTAATCGACAAGTAGTCAATCTCTACGAACAAGAAACTAAAAGTGTTATGGTTTCGACCCATAAATATGGTTACACCAGTACCCTTGTTTTTAATATTTCATTGACGTATAAAGTTAATTACCCTAATTAAACTACATATGGCAGCTAACACACATTGTGACAAGCCAAAACCCGATCAACGCCTTAAACAGGCGTATTTAGGGCCCACGGTTAAGACGCTTCTCAGCAAATCTAAGGTTAAACACACCCACAACACCAATGTCCTATATTACAGTAGCTAGGAAACTAGGCCTTAGAAAAAAGTACAAAGAGTGACAAAAGGGGTGCCAGCAGTCGCGGTTATACCCCTACTCTAAGTTAACTCCAACCAACCCCAGAAGGTGTACCTATTTAGACCATTAAGCCAACTTACAACGTAAAAAGATAAATTTACAAGCCAAACCCAAACAGGTCACATTTATCCCTACTCTAACAAACCACAGAACGAAACTCGGATTAGATACCCGACTATTGCGTGGCTCAACAGCAAAAAGAACACTAAGAGCGAAAGCTTAAACCTCAAACAATGTGGCGGTACTTTACTCCATGTCAGGGGATCCTGTATCTTAAATCGATAATCCACGAATAACCAAAGCTTTTCTAGTAATCAGCTTGTGTATGGCCGTTTACGCTTGCTCAGAGAAGACCCAACAGGAAGCAAATAGAGAGCATCTCAACCAATTCAGGTGACATACAGCCAATGAAAAGCTGATTTATGGGATACAAATAAATAAAATTACCAAATTAGGCCTTAAAACCCCTATGAAGGAGGACTTGAAAGTAAAATGACACACACGTAGTGCATTTGAACAAGAACTAAAGTGCGCACAAATCGCCCGTCACTCCTGCGACTAAAGCGGGATAAGTCGTAACACAGTAGGGGTAATGGAAATTGCCCCTATTCGTCCAGATGGCCGAGCTCTAGGCACCGAGCTTTTAACTCGATCACAGTAATAATACTTCAGGATATGCCACGAGAAGCTAATAGCGTTGGTCTTGTAAATCAAAGATAAGAAATTAAAATTTCTCCATGGCAGAAGCAAAGTGGCCGAGACTTCTAGGCAAAAGATTGTAACTCTTTTCACGGGTACACCCCTTTGCAAACTCGATCTCTTACACTATTCTTAATCACTCTAAAGAAAACATTCAATCAATAAAAGTATTCCTCAAAACCATTTTCAGTATAACAAACCGCAAGGGCTAACACCTAGTAAAATAAAGAAAGAATAACTACCTCTCCCTTTTGCATCATGGAGAAGCAACATTCACATTAATAATACCTAAATTCCCGAAAAATTATGAGCTACTAACCCCTCAAAATTAATGTATCACAATTAATAAATTAGCCGTTAGTAGAAGTAACAAGCCTTTCACATTTTTTGATAGCTGGTTTTCCCTAAAAAGCATCAAAGTGCTAGCTTATGGTACTTATAACTCCCATAACACCACAAGCCAAAAGCTGCCGAGGATAAGCTCGGCAGTTACCTTAAAATAAGAAGACTCGCAAAGTTACAAGTAGGCCTAAAAACAGCCAACTTACTGCGTTCTAGCAAATAGACACCAACAAGACATATAAAACACAAATTTTAATACGAAGGGAATCTAACGTAAAACAACCTATAACTTTATCAAACAGGCATTCTATTAGTATAACTCATTTTCATTCATCACATAACCTAAAAATCAAGTGAACTGAACAGTCTCCCATAGACTATAAAATATACGCAATGAACTCGGCAACACTGATTTTCGCCTGTTTACCAAAAACATCGTTTCCCGAAAACCAAGCATGGGAAATAATGCCTGCCCAGTGAATACCAAAAGATTTTAACGGCCGCGTTAGCGTGAGCGTGCTAAGGTAGCGTAATAATTAGCCTTTTAATTGGAGGCCAGTGAATGGCAACACGGAAAACCCCTGTATCACGTATATTAATAAAATTTTATTTTTGGGTGAAAAAGCCCAAATAATAGAGGAAGACAAAAAGACCCCGCGGAGCTTTACTTTGTCAAGCCAAACAAATCTGCCAGATTAGTTATGCTAATAAGTTTGGTTGGGGCAACCCTGGAACCGCTAAAGCTTCCAGTTAATCATAGAACTTCATCAAAAACATCTTCGGACTAAAAAGAAGTTACCCCGGGGATAACAGCGTAATCCAACTTAAGAGTACGCATCGAAAGTTGGGTTTGCGACCTCGATGTTGGCTTAAGGTAATTCACATGAGCGCAGCCGCTATGAGAGAATAGTCTGTTCGACTATTATACCCTTACATGAGCTGAGTTAAGACCGGCGCAAGCTAGGTTGGTTTCTATCTCCTCTACATAACTATACTCCCAATTGTACGAAAGGACCCTGAGATATGCAAACTAAAGCAACCATTATGTAAACAAACTTACATTTAACCTAATTATACCCAAATCCTCAAACGAGTTAGTATAATAAATACCACCGATTTAGGATCGGTAAAAAAGACCTAACCCTTACCCGTTAGAGCCCACAGATAGGAAGCTATCCAGCAGTTAGCTGTTACCTAACCAAAAGTGGAACTTATCCACCCTCTCTAGTAATCTTATCCCCAAGCTAATTTGGTGTAATAAGCACATTGGCCTTTCATGCCAAAAGAACGTGACTCTCGTACTTAGCTGCCAAGCTAGAAACACCAACTCGCCACTTAAATCCTTAACAAGCGAAACACCTTTGCAATAAACGCAAACCAGAAAATAGTTTAATAAAAATAGTAACTTTGGGAGTTACAGACTTAGCGCTGCTAATTTTCCGAATCAAATCCCCAATACGCAAACACCACCCACTCCTTAAATTACTTAATCACTCCCTTTACGACCTACCAGCACCAACCAATCTCTCAACATGGTGAAACTTCGGATCGCTTCTAGGGCTATGCCTAGTAGCACAAATTATTACAGGCCTATTCTTAGCAATGCATTATGTCCCAAACATCGAATTGGCGTTTTACTCAGTAGCCCACATTTCTCGAGACGTCAACTATGGTTGACTTCTGCGAACCGCACATGCCAACGGCGCATCCCTATTCTTCATCTGCATCTACAGTCACATTGGGCGAGGAATGTACTACGGATCTTACCTAGCCCAAGAAACATGGAACATCGGGGTAATTCTTTTATTCCTAACTATAGCAACAGCCTTTCTAGGCTACGTACTTCCCTGAGGGCAAATATCCTTCTGAGGAGCAACAGTTATTACCAACCTTTTATCAGCAGTCCCGTATATAGGGCAACTGTTAGTTTACTGATTATGAGGAGGATTTGCAGTAGCAAATGCTACCCTAAACCGATTCTTTGTGCTGCACTTTATTCTCCCGTTTGCAATCGCTGCTGCGACTATCGTTCACCTTCTTTTTCTACACGAAACCGGGTCCAACAACCCACTGGGCCTGTCAGCCGACAGAAACTTAATCCCATTCCACACATACTACACATTAAAAGACTCAGTCGGATTCGCACTATTACTGCTACTATTAACAGCAATCTGTCTATTCTCCCCAAACATACTAACCGACCCAGAAAATTTTATCCCAGCAAATCCACTAAGAACCCCTATTCACATTCAACCAGAATGGTACTTTCTTTTTGCATACGCTATTCTACGCTCTATCCCAAACAAACTCGGCGGAGTAATCGCCTTAGTTATATCAATCCTTATCCTGATTATAATCCCACTAACCCACAAAAACTTAATACGATCTACCGCTTTCTACCCACTCAATCAACTATTATTTTGAATACTAATTGGTATTTTCCTAATTCTAACCTGAATTGGCAGACGACCCGTTGAAAACCCATTTATCTCTATTGGACAAGTTTTCTCCGTTTTATACTTCGGATATTTCTTTATTGCACCAATAACCGCAAAAATGTGAGACATAACAATCTTTAAAGCTTAATAAATACAGCACCTAATAGCAAATGGCACATCACATGCGTGGGTAAAATAGTTTAAAATTAGAACGTAACACTGAAAATGCTAAAATGGCTAAAGCCTTTACCCATATATACTTATAATCATTTACATAATTTACAAATATATTAATACCTTTATGTTGTCTAAAGACACAAAACTAAACAAAGCACCGCTAAGATTAACGAAACTCGCACAAAAACTAAAATACTCCCGCCCTGCGCCACAGAATGCCCCTTTACCACCCGACTAAGACCATAAAAACCACCTTGACCCCCAAGAACTTCCATTCAACCTGAATCTAAATACAAGTGCATCATTACGCCCTTTCCCAACCCACCACCTGATAAAAACCTTCCAGAAATTTTACCCATAAATCATATAGAAGAAAGAAAATACTTCAACCTACCAACAACTCTTTTCTTAGCTTTAATAACCGCAGTTATAATAAGATACCCCAACCCCCCAAAGGTAACAACCCCAATTACTATCTTGGCAAAACCTCTAACAACCCTAAAACTATTAATGTCTACTCACACAATCTGCAAACTTCACCCCCCAATGATAGCCCCCACAGATAAAACCGCTATGGAAACTATTATGTAAACCCTCTCAACCCCAAAAGTAACTAAACATCCACCAGAGTAATGCCCAAAAACCCCAACAAGCATAAGACGCATCCTGTAAACTAACCTCAACCCAGCCCCCACCAAGATTACTAATAACTCCAAACTCCCCATTACGCTACTAAAAGAATCCTCTAAAATTAAATCTTTGGAATAAAACCCGCTTAAAAAAGGCATTCCACACAGAACAACTCTACTCATCACTAAACACCTTCTACTAAAAGGCAATAACTTATTCAAACCCCCTAAAATACGCCTATCCTGTGTATCAACTATACTATGAATAATAGAACCAGCACACAAGAATAACAAAGCCTTAAACAAAGCATGCGTGAACAAGTGAAAAACAGCAATAAATGGGTAACCAATTCCGATTGTAAACATCATTAACCCTAACTGTCTCAAAGTAGATAAAGCAATAATTTTTTTTAGGTCCGTCTCAAAACAAGCTCTCAATCCCGCCATTAATAAAGTAAGTCCACCAATCTTACTGAGAAATCACAAAACTTCTGGAACCTCCGCTAAAGAATCATAAAATCGAATAACTAAATAAACCCCAGCAGTCACCAAAGTTGAAGAATGAACCAAAGCCGACACTGGTGTAGGAGCAGCCATTGCGGCAGGTAACCAAGCAGAAAAAGGAATCTGAGCCCTCTTGGTTATACCACCCACTACTAACAAAAAACAAACAACAACTCCATAATCACCAAATATCCCTGTCCCCAGCATCCAATCGCCCCAATTTACCATCAAGCAAATACACAAAATTAGTAAAACATCACCCAACCGATTAGCTAAAACAGTTAGTATACCAGCAGCTAAAGACTTCTTATTTTGGTAATAAATTACTAAAGCAAAAGACACAATCCCAAGGCCATCCCAACCCAAAAGAATAGTAATTAACCTAGGAACGAAAATTAATAAGTTCATTGAACCCACAAAAGCCATAATCAAGAGTATAAAACGACGCAAGAACACTTCTTCCTCCATGTAAGACACACTGAATAAAGACACACTCCCAGAAATTAAACAAACAAGGCAAGAAAAAGTAACCCTCGTACAATCCACAATAATTGGAAAGGTTCATTCCACACCACAAAACCTAAAAAATTGCCATTCAATTATATAACCTCTAACTACCCTAAGATTTACATTAACTACACCAAAAACCCATAAAAACAACCTAATACAATAAAGGAAAACACCGGAAAGAAGGGGAGCCCCAACACGCCTTAAACATCTCATTGTAATAATATCAAAACTAATTGACCCGAGTATTTCAACAATTTACCCATCTATTATACTTTCATTTTATGTGCTTGTTTAATAATTATTCGCTCCTCTTCCAACCCAATTGTAATTTTTTAAGTTATAGTTTACTACATTTCTTTTTGTAACTAATTTTTTTTGTAAAAATACATGAAGGCTAGTGTTATTACCACAAATGAATTTGGATCATTAAATGGAGCCCACAAAACTCCGCCTTCACAGAATACGAACTTATTCTGTCTTGTAGTATAATACCCTTAATTACTGTAAACTGCAACTTTACCAAAGCCTATAGTGCCAAGACATAAAATTCAGTATCACGCCGGGGTTGAACGGACTACTCTGATGACGTAGAAAACGGGCTCATAAGCCCTGATACTTACCCACAAAAAGTAGTATATGTTAATTACATTTCGCTTACACCGAGACAAAGGCTTACCGCCCTTTTTGAAGTAAAGTGGCAGAAAATTGCCTTAAGTTTAAGCCCTAATCATGGGGTACACCCCCTTTACTACATTATCTCGCATACAATCTCCACACTAACTACTTACCTTTTAATTCTCTTAGCCGTAGCATTTTTCACACTCCTAGAACGAAAAATGCTTGGGTATTTCCAAATTCGCAAAGGCCCAAACAAAGTAGGTATTATAGGCTTACCTCAACCACTAGCTGACGCGCTAAAATTATTTGTGAAAGAATGAGTAATACCGGTATCCTCAAATCTCCTTCCGTTTATTCTAACACCTAGATTAATACTAATCTTAGCCTTAAGACTATGACAACTTTTCCCATCCTTCAACCTAAGATTTCAAATAGCACTAGGAATGTTTTTATTTTTATGCATCTCCTCACTATCTGTGTATACTACACTGATAGCTGGGTGAGCCTCCAACTCAAAATACGCCCTTCTAGGGGCCATCCGCGCAATGGCCCAAACAATTTCGTACGAAGTAACAATAACCTTGATTATTATTTTTTACCTTATACTAAAAAGCCAAATAGATATAGTAAGAATTCGCCAAACCAATCTTATCTTACCAACTGCTCTTCTCCTTATCCCACTTGCTATTATATGGGTAACCGTAATTCTAGCAGAGACCAATCGAGCTCCATTTGATTTTGCGGAAGGAGAATCCGAATTAGTGTCAGGATTCAACATTGAATACGGAGGAGCCGGATTTGCTTTCCTATTCATAGCCGAATATAGAAATATCTTAATAATAAGTCTATTTAGAGCATCAATGTTAACCGGACATTTAATTATTTCAGCCCCAATCGCTATAATATTCTTGTGAGCCCGAGCTACTTTACCACGATACCGCTACGACCTTTTAATGAATATGGCCTGAAAATCTTTTCTGTCAGTAAGATTAATAGCACTATCAGCCCTAACGCCTCTACTTTTACTAGTACTTTAACTATATGCTAACCCATGCTGAGAGTATCTAAGTACAGTTGCCTTCCAAGCAAAAAGGCCTGAAAAGGTCAGCATAACTGCGCGACAAAATTTTCACAGTAATCACTTTATTTTTACTATCAACCCTATGAATATACTGCACCCTAAATATAATCTTCCCGATACACCCCCTCTCCTTAGGGTTAATGGTCTTATTACTCGCCTTTATTAGTTGCACCCTTATTGCTTCCGCAAGCCCATGATATGCGTATATGCTATTCTTTATTTTTATCGGTGGAATACTAGTAATATTTGCTTACATTGCTTCATTATCACCCAACACAACGTTCTCAATCAACAACCAGCTAATCCCGCTAACTTTTATGTTACTCACTTTTTTCTTACTAAAAGATTCGGCCAGAATCTCTTCCTTAACGGACAGATCAGAGATCAAGCTAAGAATTACATCGGCAGCACAATCTCTTAGGTTCCTATACTCAGACCGAGGGGTTATAATACTTACCCTATTAGCTTGCATACTTCTTTTTACCATAGTAGCTGCAGTAAAACTGTGCAAACCAGTCGCAGGAGCACTACGACCATACAGTCTACACCCTACTAAGTAATACTCCGGTAAAAAGTTATATTTTATGTAGCACTACATTAGACTCAGTAATGCTACCCAAGCAACGTTCAACGGTAAAAACAACCCGAAACAAAGAACATAATTAATATACTCTTCTACTATAACCCCACCACGAGCCCATAACGGACTCTGCCCATGCTGAGTAGCAGAGTATACATACCAAGAGTACACGGCAGCCAGAAAAGTTATAAACCCCGTAAAAATAGCAAAACCTATTGAATACCTTAAAATAGAAATCCCAAGCATCAATTCACTTCACAAATTTAGAGACGGGGGGGCAGCCATATTAATGGCACATATTAAAAACCAACACATAGCCATACCTGGAATTACCGCCAATCCTCCCTTTACCAAATAAAGACTCCGAGTATGGTAACACTTATAAGTTTCCCTAGCCAAAAAAAATATCCCTGAAGAACACAGCCCGTGCGCCAACATCATAAGTAAAGCCCCAGTCCACCCTCACTCAGTGTTCGAGTAAATCCCGCCAAGAACCAAACTCATATGCCCAACAGAGGAGTAAGCCACCAAAGCTTTCACATCAACTTGTGCAAAACAAACTATTCTAGCAATAGTGCCGCCCATAAGCCTCAAGCAAAAAACCACACTTACAGTAAAACACCTGCTCAAACTTAAAATGCTAAAAAACCGAATTAGGCCATACCCACCAAGCTTCAATAAAATACCCGCCAAGATTATTGAACCGGCTACTGGAGCCTCTACATGGGCTTTTGGCAACCACAAATGAAACCCATAGATAGGCAACTTAACAAGAAAAGCCAATGAAGCGCATAAAACAACCAATCACCTGCCCATAAACTGATCTCTATTTTTCCACCCATAAAAAATAGACCCCATCTCGGCTAAAACAAAAACTACCAAAATTAATAATGGTAAAGACGCACCAACAGTATATAATATTATATATTTACCCGCTTGTAACCGCTCAGGCTGATAACCCCATCCTATAATAAGGAACAGAGTGGGAATTAACCTAAACTCAAATAAAATATAGAAGTTAAACAAAGATCTAACACTAAAACAACAAAAAAGGACAACTGTCAAAACTAAAACCCTCAAAATAAATGCCTTACCGCTATTCCCAGCCTTTCCCACATCACGCACCCTTGCTAAGACCCTAAAGCAACAAACCAGAATTGTTAAAGACACCAAAGTAAACGAGAAATTATCTGCCACAAAAAACCTTCTATAGCAATTAGCTAGCCCTAACGAACTAAATCAAAGAGGCAAACTAACAAATAATATAATAACACACCCCCAAGTAAATACTCACCAAAAAACCGATAACTCAAATCCTCTTATCATAGCGACAAGCCCAGCCGTCGCCAGTAAACTAAAAATGCCCAGAAACAAGCCCACTAACGTAATCACTCCCAACCCTACGGACCAACGACACCAAAACCCTTAACCCTAAAGCTGCCTCACAAACCCCAAAAGTCAAAAAGACTAAGCACAACCTTCTTAATTCACCTAGGACTCAAAATACACTAAAAATAACAGCATAAACACCTAACGTAAAAATCTCCATCCTCAATAAAACCCCAAAAAGACTTTTTCGCTGAGACACCAAACAAACGCAACCTAACACAACCCCAATAACCCCAACACCCAACAAAGTAACAGTCTTCATCTTGCTTAATTTTTTTTGGTAAGCTTCGTCAAATGCTCCCCAATAAAACCCCATTTAAATTTATTACAAACACCCCCTAAACCAAAATTTACCCCTTTCTGATAAACCCTATAACCGCCAGAATTACCCCACCAAACTATAATCGCAAATCAAATAAAAAATACCAAGAAAACACCAAAAACAAAAACTCAGGACATCGGGCTCAATTGAGGCATAAAAGAGCACCATTGGGTAACTTAAACTCGACAAGTTTATATTATATATTAACTAGCCCTTTGTTAACCGCTAGAACCTAATGCGCACCCTTTATTGGGTGATCTGAAGAGTACAAACCCACTAACAAAACAAAAACATAAGCCTGCAAAAAGCTCACAGCAAATTCAAAAAGCACATAACCCCACATAATTCAACTCCCAAAAACCCTGCTCACCAAACCTCCACCGCAAAGAAAACCAGACACATACTCACCAATAACATGTAGCATAAGATGCCCCATAGTAATATTAGCAGCAAGACGAACACCCAACGTAATAGGGCGAATCAAAGTACTAATACTCTCAATCAATACCAACAGAGGAATTAAGACGACTGGACTTCCAGTCGGAACCAGCTGCCCGGCTCTCCGAGACCAAGAGCTGGTTCAACCCCTAAAAATTAAACAAAACCAAACAACCAAAGCCAGCACAAATGTCAAAGACAAATGACTCGTTGGTCTAAAAACCCCGGGAACTATTCCCGTAATATTTAAAGAAAAAAGCATCCAAAACAAACACACTTGACCAAGCACAAAACCCCCAAGAAACTTTCCAGAGCATCTTTTCACCAGCCCAACAACCAATTCAATCAATGAAAAAAAAACAAAACTTACACCAGAAGCACCCACCCAAAAACGGGCTAAACAAACCAATACACCCACAAAACCAGTAAGTCAAACGAAACCCCACACCCTAAAATTGGTAGACACACCTGCATCCAACGAAGAAAAAATATCTATTAACATTCCCATCATGAACCTAGCTCCCTAAACTAAATTAACTCAATCACCCTCACAGATTTACCGAGCTAAGACCCTCACCAATAAATACACAGATAAAGAAAAATTCAAACCACATCGACAAAATGTCAATACCAAGCAGCAGCCTCAAAACCAAAATGGTGAGAAACCGAAAAATGGTGAAAATAACACCGCAACGTACAAACCAACAAAAAAACACTCCCAATCAAAACATGTAATCCATGAAACCCAGTCATCACAAAGAAAGTAGAACCATAAACCCTGTCTGCAACTCTAAAAGACGCTTCCTGGTACTCCCCCCACTGAAGAAAAGTAAAATAAACCCCTAAAAAAACAGTCAACCCTAACCCATAAAGTGCCTCCTCACGCCTTCCGCTCATCAACCCATGATGAGCTCAAGTAACCCTAACGCCAGAACCCAACAAGACAGCCGTATTAAGTAACGGGACCTTAAATGCATTTAATGGCAAAACCCCTACAGGAGGTCATACACAACCCAACTCCACCGTAGGAACCAACCTGCTGTGAAAAAACCCCCAAAAAAAAGCGAAGAAAAAACACACCTCTGAAAAAATAAATAATACCATACCTCAACGAAGATTCATCCTCACCCAACTCGTGTGGTATCCCTGATACGTCCCCTCACGTACCACATCACGTCACCATTGAACTATTGTAAGTAAAATTACAGAAATTCCTAAAGCCATTAAGAGTCCTCCCTTCCCATGAAATCAACTCACCATACCTGTAGTGAGAAACAAAGCCCCCATCGCCGCCGTAAAAGGCCACGGACTAAACTCCACCAAATGAAAAGGATTACGCAACATTTGTTTATATTAACCACAATAACAACCGCCAGTTACCTGAAACGTCAACAACCTAACTTGCCCACAAGACAGCTTTAGCAACCTGTCTGTTGGAGTGGAAAGAAGCTGGAAAAATACTATCTTGTCACTCCGAACAAACTCTTAAAGCCCTGCCTCACACCACAGAACGCTGAGAGACAAAAGATTCAAGTAGTATAAACATAAACAAAAGCACAGAAACAAAAGAAATCAAAGAACCCCACGAAGACACAACATTTCACTTGGCGAACCTATCAGGATAATCGGAATATCGCCGAGGCATTCCAGCTAAACCTAAAAAGTGCTGAGGGAAAAATGTTAAATTTACCCCAACAAACATTAAAACAAAATGAACCTTACTTCAAGTTACATGAAAAGTGACCCCAGAAATCAAAGGGTACCAGTACCTAAACGCCCTAAACAACGCAAAAACAGCCCCCATCCTTAACACATAATGAAAATGAGCCGTCACATAATAAGTGTCATGTAACACAATATCCAATGAAGAATTAGACAAAACAATACCAGTTAAACCTCCAACAGTGAATAAAAAGATAAATCCTAAAGCCCACATAATAGGAGGCTCACTCTTATTAACAAACCCATGAATAGTAGCCAATCATCTGAACACCTTAATACCTGTAGGCACAGCAATAATCATCGTGGCCGCAGTAAAATAAGCCCGAGTATCCACATCCATCCCAACGGTAAACATATGATGAGCCCACACGATAAAACCAAGAACCCCAATAGACACAATGGCATACACCATACCAAGGTACCCAAACACTTGCTTCTTACCCGCATAATGTATAACAATATGCGAGATCATACCAAATCCAGGTAAAATCAAAATATAAACCTCAGGATGCCCAAAAAATCAAAACAAATGCATATACAAAATAGGATCACCACCCCCAGTCGGGTCAAAAAAAGACGTATTTAAATTACGGTCAGTTAATAATATAGTGATAGCCCCTGCCAAAACCGGTAGTGCCGCCACTAACAAAATAGCCGTCACCGTAACAGCTCACACGAACAAAGGAATTCGCTCAGCAACCACTCCCGGAGAACGTATGTTACCAACAGTCGAAATAAAGTTAATAGCCCCCAAAATAGAGGATGCACCGGCAAGGTGCAAAGAAAAAATAGCCAAGTCTACAGAAGCCCCAGAATGAGAGACATTCCTTGATAGAGGCGGGTAAACAGTCCACCCAGTACCAACACCACTCTCCACCAAAGAAGAACTTAATAATAAAAAAAGAGCCGGCACAAGCAACCAAAACCTTAAATTATTAAGCCGAGGAAAAGCCATATCAGGAGCCCCAATCATAAGGGGAATAAGCCAATTGCCAAAACCTCCAATCATTATTGGCATAACCAAAAAGAAAATTATTATAAAAGCATGAGCCGTAACAATAACATTGTATAATTGATCATCACCCAGCAAAGAACCAGGTTGACCTAACTCAGCACGAATCAACAACCTTAAAGCCAAACCAATAAGGCCAGACCACAGGGCCAATAACAAATACAAAGTCCCAATATCTTTATGATTAGTAGAACACAATCACCGCAA